AAAGGCAATGGAATAAAGCATCAAGACTTATTCATCCATAATGAAATGAATCCGTTCATGGAATCGAACAAAAAAAGGCGTCAAAAAAATGACTGAGATAATCGAGTTAATATATATCGTATAGAAATAGAAAAAACTATTCCACTTATAAGAAAGGAGGAAAAATATACAGTGGGTATTAATTCCACTGCGTCAGATAGATAAAGGCATCTATCTGCACGAACCTCCAATATTAAGGAGATTCCATATGCAAATGAAAGCATTTTTACTGTTCCTAGTGAACAAAATACTCAATTCAGTGATTGGAGCCGGACTCTTTTGTGGATTTATGACCACACGCGCCGTAGGTATGAACTGCTATTTTTTGGTTGTACCCAGCTTCTTGATAAAAGACAACCGGAGACGGGTAGCAGCAATGGCTGGTTTTGTTACGGGACAGTTCGTGATGTTCACATCGGTCTATAATAGGCCGCTCTATGAAGGATTGGTTCAACCTCATCGCATAAAAATGTTCTTGTTCTTTCTGGCATTTTTCTTGGTTCAGCTCTTATGGACCAGTCTAACAACTTTGCGCAACTGGCCGCTTTTGGATCTTAACGATAAAAGAAAGCCCGTGGTAAGTAAACGAAGGCGTGTGGTAAAGCGCCTCTTCTTCCTTCAATTGGAATTTATGATGAATTTCTTTGTGCAATTATACAACCCGTACCTTAAACCTGATTCAATGATCCCCGGATTAGTCAACTTTTGTCTCTCTCGCTATAACAACGACAACGAAAAGAAGATCTTATTTGTAAGAAGTAGTTTGGCTGGTTGGTTAATTGGGCACATTTTCTTCATGATTTTCTTCATGAAGTTGTTGGAATTCATATTGATCATAATCATTTGGGTAAGAAAGAACTTTTTTGAATCTGATGACGAAGATGAAAATGAAAATAAGTGAAATAGATCAACCTTTATCTATTTCACTTATTCTCTATTTCACTTATTCGACTGGAATGGCAGCGAATCGAACAAAAAAAAGTCATCAAAAAAATGACTGAGATAATCGAGTTAATATATATCGTATAGAAAACGATTCCACTTATAAGAAAGGAGGAAAAATAGACAGTGGCTATTCATTCCACTGCGTCAGATCGATAATCTATCTGCGAATTTCCGTATAGAAAGAAATAGAAAAAATATTCGAAATAAATAGAATATAATAGATAGAATAGAAAGAATTCGAATACATGGAAAAAAGATTCTGGCTAGATCGTCCGCTTGACAATACTGCCATTTTTTGGTTATATATATATTCAAAATATTATTAATTTTTGGAGTAGTGGCGCTACTCATAAAACTTAATTCAATAAGGAGGATTCCTATGAAAATGAAAGAATTTTTACTCTTGCTAGTGAACAAAATACTCAATTCAGTGATTGGAGGTGGACTCTTTTGTGGATTTATGACCACAGCCACCGTAGGTCTCGGCTATTTCTTCGTTGTAGCCAGTTTCTTCATAAAAGACAAACAGTTCTTCATAAAAGACAACCAGAGACGGGTAGCAGCAATGACTGGTTTTGTTACGGGACAGTTCGTGATGTTCACATCGATCTACAATAGGCCGCTCCATGAAGGATTGGTTCAACCTCATAGCATCATTATGTTATTTCTAGGCTCATTCTTCGTTCAACTCTTCTGGACTAGTCGAAAAACTTTGCGCAACAGGCGCTTTTTGGATCCTCACGATCTTATCACTAAAAGAAAGTACGTGCTCCGCCTTCAATTGGAATTTATTATTAATTTCTTTGTGCAATTATGCAACCCGTACCTTGAACCTGATTCAATGATCCCCGGATTAGTCAACTTTTGTCTCTCTCGCTATAACAACGACAACGAAAAGAGGATCTTATTTGTAAGAAGTAGTTTGGCTGGTTGGTTAGTTGGGCACATTTTCTTCATGATTTTCTTCATGAAGTTGTTGGAATTCATATTGATCATAATCATTTGGGTAAGAAAGAACTTTTTTGAATCTGATGACGAAGATGAAAATGAAAATAAGTGAAATAGATCAACCTTTATCTATTTCACTTATTCTCTATTTCACTTATTCGACTGGAATGGCAGCGAATCGAACAAAAAAAAGTCATCAAAAAAATGACTGAGATAATCGAGTTAATATATATCGTATAGAAAACGATTCCACTTATAAGAAAGGAGGAAAAATAGACAGTGGCTATTCATTCCACTGCGTCAGATCGATAATCTATCTGCGAATTTCCGTATAGAAAGAAATAGAAAAAATATTCGAAATAAATAGAATATAATAGATAGAATAGAAAGAATTCGAATACATGGAAAAAAGATTCTGGCTAGATCGTCCGCTTGACAATACTGCCATTTTTTGGTTATATATATATTCAAAATATTATTAATTTTTGGAGTAGTGGCGCTACTCATAAAACTTGATTCAATAAGGAGGATTACTATGATCCAAAGCAAATTCCTAGTCATGGTACTC